ATAGAGGAATAAATAAGGAAGAAGTATAAAAAATATCAGATTTTTTTTTTATTTATTCAATCAATAATAAGTAACTAGAATAAAAAAAAGGAGGATTCCTTGGTTATTACTTATTAGTAGAGTTCCAACGAAAACCGACCAATTGAAGGAACTCCCATAATTTTCTATTTCTAGGATCAAGCAACTCGGGTTTTGTCGTTCTAGAACATGAGATTTTATAGAAGTAATGAAAAATAGATACGAGTAGAACCCAAAAAGGGAGAAAAAAAATATATAAAAGTTATACAAAAATTTATATAAGAATTACTATCCCTTTCTATTTCTTTATTTCCTTAATTGAATTTTGTTTGATTAGGACCAAGCTACTTAAAAACCTCCGCCTTTTTAAAAATATCCCGAACAGTTCCTGTGGGCTGAGCGCCCTTTTCAAGGAAATATAGAATAGCAGGAACGTTTAAATAACTTTGATTCTTTATCGGATCATAAAAACCCACGTTCCGAAGATCTCTTCCTTCTCTTCGGGATCGAACATCAATTGCAACGATTCGATAGACGGCTCATTGGGATAGATCTAAGTAAATGAACAAGACCCCCCCTAGAAACGTATAGGAAGTTTTCTCCTCGTACGGCTCGAGAAAAAATGATTTGGAGTTTTGTCTACGTATAGAATTATAATTAATGGCAAAGGAGTTGATAAAATAAATTAGAATGGGATTTAACTCATTTTTTTCTTCCTCCTTCCTGAAAAAGAAAAAATCATTTGTACCCATAACTCAAGTTGGATAATTCTCAAATAGCTTAAAAGAAAAAAAATATTTAGGCAATTTATTTCATTTTTTGAATGGTCTTTAACCCCCCTTTTGTTTGTCTCATTTAAAATACAATCCATTTGGATTCTTTATTCTTTATCTTTATTATGATCAAGTTATTGAGACAATTGAAAAAACGGCGTTTCCTTGTTCTGGGATCCTTTTTCTTTGTTTTAAATCAGTGGGTTTAGACATTACTTCGGTGCTTCTTAATCCTTACAAAATGGCAGCAACATACCCCTTTTGTGATTTATTTCCAGCAAAGAATCATACAAACGCTCGATTCCCCGCGATACACTTTGAATCGAAAGAGTTTTTTCAATTCCAACAAATTTTCCTTTTGAATTAAAAACTTGACCGAATTGGATCCTTTCTATTTCTATATTGATGATATACTTACGAAGTTGTTCCAATTTATTGATTGGTATTAACCCTAGATTCTTGCCCCCTGAAAGATGAATCCATACTTTCTACCCGAGCTCCATCATGTACTATATTCATTAAAACCTAACAAAAAGAAGGATTCTAGTCAAAACAGAACAGATGTCGGGCCAAGAGCACCTTCATTCTTAGAAAAGATGGCGGTAAAAATCCACACCGGATCGTGTCCTTCAAGTCGCACGTTGCTTTCTACCACATCGTTTCAAACGAAGTTTTACCATAACAAAACATTCCTCTAATTTGGAACCCGTATGGAATTGATTCAATTATGGAATCATGAATAGTCATTGGTTCCGTGGATACATAAACATATTAATCTATACCCTTTTTTTCTTCTATACAAATTCTTCTATACAAAGATGGCAAAAAGTTTTCTGAAGCAATCTTAGCAAGACCCCACCTATTATTGTATGTTATTGTATGAATGCAACACTTTACTTTTTATTAAAAAAACTAATAGAAATATAGAAAGAATATGAATAAATGAATTCTTTTTTACTCTGCATCTTAAAGTGACTCAATATGACCCATTTACCACTTCTTTGAATACCAAAGATTCAACTCAAAAGCAATCATTCAAAATTTTTATAATTGAAAAAGTTTCCTATTTCGACATCATTATTTGAATTTTGAATAAAGTTTTACAGTAAAGACTAAAAATTTGATCATCATAAAAAAAAAGAGAGAGAGAAATATCTGTTTCTTTTCGAATTGAACTATCAACGATTTAAAGCAGATAAATGGATTGAACAAAAACCCCATTTTTGTGTGAGATGGATAAAAAAGACTGATCTAAGAGAAGATTTAGGTACTTGTTCTTGTTCTTTCGATTCGAATTTTATTAATATAAGATGAACGAATAGGGGTTTTTCGTACCTATCATATAGACTGAACTGAAGTCTTTATTATGGATTATGGATAAAAAAACACACATCCGTTACATATGTAACTTGATTCGTTGTTAATGAGATTCGGACAGACACAGATATTTAAATGAATACCTCCCGTTACTAATTAAGAACTATAACTATCTATCCCCCGACTCTCTGGGAATACTGAATCAGAACAAAAAAGGGATCCCCTTTGGGTGGGGAAGGGGGACTCTCTAGGGACAAAGACAAACAAGTCCAGATTAGGCCCTTGCTCCTAATTTTTTAGTTTACCCTAACCCAGTCTTAAGAGACTTAATCCCGTTAATTTAATGTAATAACCTCCCTCTTGTTTAGAATTAAGTGATCCTAATAATTTGG